GCTAGCGTAGCTTAAAATAAAGCATAGCACTGAAGATGCTAAGACGGGCCCTAGAAAGCTCCGCATGCACAAAGGCTTGGTCCTGACTTTACTGTTAGTTTTAACACAACTTACACATGCAAGTATCCGCGCCCCTGTGAGGATGCCCTTAATCCCCTGCCCGGGGACGAGGAGCAGGTATCAGGCACTAACACTTAGCCCAAAACGCCTTGCCACGCCACACCCCCATGGGAATTCAGCAGTGATAAATATTAAGCCATAAGTGAAAACTTGACTTAGTTAGTGTTAAGAGGGCCGGTAAAACTCGTGCCAGCCACCGCGGTTATACGAGAGGCCCTAGTTAATAGCCACGGCGTAAAGGGTGGTTAGGGGAGACAAGAATAAAGCCGAAGGGCCTCTTGGCCGTCATACGCTCCTGAGCGTCCGAAGCCCATAAACGAAAGTAGCTTTAGTAAGGTCCACCTGACTCCACGAAAACTGAGAAACAAACTGGGATTAGATACCCCACTATGCTCAGCCGTAAACCTAGACGTCATTATACAATAGACGTCCGCCCGGGTACTACGAGCGTTAGCTTGAAACCCAAAGGACTTGGCGGTGCCTTAGACCCCCCTAGAGGAGCCTGTTCTAGAACCGATAACCCCCGTTAAACCTCACCACTTCTGGCCATCCCCGCCTATATACCGCCGTCGTCAGCTTACCCTGTGAAGGACTAACAGTAAGCTAAATGGACATATTCCAAAACGTCAGGTCGAGGTGTAGCGCACGAAGTGGGAAGAAATGGGCTACATTTTCTATTATAGAATATCCACGGATAGTACCCTGAAAAATTACTCGAAGGAGGATTTAGTAGTAAAAAGGAAAAAGAGTGTCCTTTTGAACTCGGCTCTGAGGCGCGTACACACCGCCCGTCACTCTCCCCTGTCACACAGCGATAAATGTTCCTAACACTAAAGCACGGACAAGGGGAGGCAAGTCGTAACATGGTAAGTGTACCGGAAGGTGCACTTGGATCAAACCCAGGGTGTGGCTGAGGCAGTTAAGCATCTCCCTTACACCGAGAAGACATCCATGCAAATTGGATCGCCCTGAGCCAAACAGCTAGCTTAATCACCAAAATTAACTTAACACCATAAATAGTTTAGCATTAATTAAACCGAAGAATTAAATCATTTTTCCACCTTAGTACGGGAGACGGAAAAGGTAATTTTAAGCAATAGAGAAAGTACCGCAAGGGAAAGCTGAAAGAGTAATGAAACAATTCATATAAGCACAAAAAAGCAGAGACTAACCCTCGTACCTTTTGCATCATGATTTAGCCAGCACCACACAAGCAAAGTGACCTTTAGTTTGAAGCCCCGAAACCAAGTGAGCTACCCCGGGACAGCCTATTTGGGCGAACCCGTCTCTGTGGCAAAAGAGTGGGAAGAGCCCCGGGTAGAGGTGATAAACCTACCGAACTTGGTGATAGCTGGTTGCCTAAGAAATGAATAGAAGTTCAGCCTCGTACCCCTTTAGCCAATTAGGAAATATCTAAGTAAGCACAAAAGAGAAATACGAGAGTTAGTTAAAGGGGGTACAGCCCCTTTAATAAAGGATACAACCTTAAATAGGAGGATAAGAGTCACATTTTATAAAACTAGTCGTTCCAGTGGGCCTAAAAGCAGCCATCTGAGTAGAAAGCGTTAAAGCTCAAACGACATACAGTTTATTATACTGATAAATAGCCCAATTCCCCTAGAAGTATTAGGCCGTTCCATGCCACCATGGAAGAGACCATGCTAGAATGAGTAATAAGAGGGCATGACCCTCTCCTGGCACAAGTGTAAACCAGATCGGACAGACCACTGGAAATTAACGAACCCATAAAAAGAGGGTAGTGTGTTCACTAAAGAATTCGAGAAAATAACACAATAACTATATCGTTAAACCCACACTGGAGTGCCGTCAAGGAAAGACTAAAAGAAAGGGAAGGAACTCGGCAAACACAAGCCTCGCCTGTTTACCAAAAACATCGCCTCCTGCAAACCCCTACGTATAGGAGGTCCAGCCTGCCCGGTGACTACAAGTTTAACGGCCGCGGTATTTTGACCGTGCAAAGGTAGCGCAATCACTTGTCTTTTAAATGAAGACCTGTATGAATGGCTAAACGAGGGCTTAACTGTCTCCCCTTTCAGGTCAGTGAAATTGATCTACCCGTGCAGAAGCGGGTATATAAATACAAGACGAGAAGACCCTTTGGAGCTTAAGGTACAAATTCATCTACGTTAAGCAACTTATTAAGCAAGTATAAACCTAATAGAAATTGAAATTTTACCTTCGGTTGGGGCGACCATGGAGAACAAACAATCCTCCAAGTGAACTGGGGCGAACCCTAGAACCAAGAATAACACTTCTAAGTCACAGAAATTTTGACCACTATGATCCGGTTGTCAGATCCGATCAACGAACCAAGTTACCCTAGGGATAACAGCGCAATCCTCTCCGAGAGTCCATATCGACGAGAGGGTTACGACTCGATGTGGATCAGGACATCCTAATGGTGCAGCCGCTATTAAGGGTTCGTTTGTTCAACGATTAAAGTCCTACGTGATCTGAGTTCAGACCGGAGCAATCCAGGTCAGTTTCTATCTGTAATGTCATTTTTCCTAGTACGAAAGGACCGGAAAAAAGAGGCCTATGCTAAAGGTACGCCTTACCCCTAATTAATGAAAACAACTAAATTAAGTAATGGGAGGACCCAAATGCAGGCCAAAATAAGGCCTCACTAAGATGGCAGAGCATGGTAATTGCAAAAGGCCTAAGCCCTTTCAGCCAGGGGTTCAAATCCTCTTCTTAGTTATGCTAAACACTCTATTAACACATCTGGTTAATCCACTCGCATACATTGCCCCCGTCCTGTTAGCAGTGGCCTTCCTCACGCTTCTCGAGCGTAAAGTTCTAGGTTATATACAATTACGAAAGGGTCCAAACATTGTAGGACCCTATGGGCTTCTCCAACCAATTGCGGATGGAGTTAAACTATTCATTAAGGAACCCATCCGCCCATCTACATCATCCCCCTTTTTATTTTTAGCTACCCCAATGCTCGCACTTACGCTGGCCATAATATTATGAGCACCCATGCCTATACCTCAACCAGTCACGGACTTGAATTTAGGAATCTTATTTGTTCTGGCTCTGTCTAGTCTAGCTGTATACTCTATTCTAGGCTCAGGATGAGCATCCAATTCAAAATATGCACTAATTGGTGCCCTCCGAGCAGTCGCCCAAACGATTTCATATGAGGTAAGCCTTGGGCTGATTTTGCTATCTATTATTATCTTTTCAGGAGGTTATACCCTCCAAATATTTAGCATCACCCAAGAAAGCATTTGGATAGTAGTTCCAGCTTGACCCTTAGCAGCAATATGATATATTTCCACACTAGCTGAAACAAATCGTGCACCATTTGACTTAACAGAAGGCGAATCCGAATTAGTCTCCGGCTTCAACGTCGAATATGCGGGTGGACCCTTCGCCCTGTTCTTCTTGGCTGAATACGCCAATATCTTATTAATAAATACCCTGTCGGCCATTCTTTTTCTTGGTGCATCTTACGTCCCATCTATACCAGAACTAACTACCATCAACCTAATAACCAAAGCCGCACTCCTCTCAGTTATATTCCTTTGGGTACGGGCATCCTATCCGCGGTTCCGATATGACCAATTAATACATTTAGTTTGGAAGAATTTTCTCCCCCTAACTTTAGCACTGGTCATTTGACACACTGCCCTCCCCATTGCACTTGCGGGGCTCCCTCCCCAACTCTAGTTCTTAAGGAACCGTGCCTGAATTTTTAAGGTCCACTTTGATAGAGTGGCTTATGGGGGTTAGAGTCCCCCCAGTTCCTAGAAAGAAGGGAATTGAACCCATCCTCAGGAGATCAAAACTCCTGGTGCTTCCTCTACACCACTTTCTATGATAAGGTCAGCTAATAAAGCTTTCGGGCCCATACCCCGAACATGACGGTTAAAATCCCTCCCCTATCAATGAATCCCTATGTACTAACCATCCTTCTATCCAGCTTAGGATTAGGAACCACATTGACCTTTGCCAGCTCACACTGACTGCTAGCCTGAATAGGGCTTGAAGTTAACACTCTAGCAATTATTCCACTGATGGCCCAGCAGCATCACCCACGAGCGGTTGAAGCAGCCACAAAATATTTCTTAACACAAGCAACCGCCGCAGCAATAATTTTATTTGCCGCCACCACTAATGCCTGGCTTATTGGTGAATGAAGTATTAATGATATGTCTCACCCCATTGCCTCTTCAATAACTATTGCCGCCCTGGCATTAAAAATTGGGCTTGCACCTATACATTTTTGGCTCCCGGAAGTGCTTCAGGGCCTTGATTTAGTTACCGGTCTGATTTTATCTACTTGGCAGAAGCTGGCCCCACTCGCGTTGATTATTCAAGTAGCCCCCACTGTTAACCCCGTAATACTTACATTATTGGGACTTCTCTCCACATTAATTGGCGGATGGGGGGGCCTTAATCAGATTCAAGCACGCAAAATCTTGGCCTACTCCTCTATTGCGCATATGGGCTGGATGATTATTATTTCACAATACGCCCCCCATCTAACCCTCCTTGCCCTGGGCATGTACGTGTTCATAACATCCACCGCCTTCCTGTCACTAAAGATAGCATCAGCTACTAATATTATGACCATCACGGCCATATGATCGAAGGCCCCAATCTTGGTGTCGACCACGGCCCTTGCCCTCCTCTCCCTGGGAGGACTCCCACCCCTAACGGGATTTATAGCTAAGTGATTAATTCTGCAAGAGATAGCAAAGCAACAACTTCCGCTTACGGCAACAATTATGGCCCTGGCCGCCTTGTTAAGCCTGTATTTTTATCTCCGCTTATGTTATGCTATAGCCCTTACCATCTCCCCCAGTACAACTAATGCTACAGCACCATGACGAACTCGTACAACTCAATCCACAATTATCCTTGCCTTGTTTACGGTTATCACTTTAGGATTATTACCAGTTACCCCTGCAATTGTTACACTCGTTATCTAGGGACTTAGGATAATTTAGACCAAGAGCCTTCAAAGCTCTAAGTAGAAGTTAAAATCTTCTAGTCCCTGATTAAGACCTGCGGGACTTTATCCCACATCTTCTGAATGCAACTCAGACACTTTAATTAAGCTAAGGCCTTTCTAGATGAGAAGGCCTCGATCCTACAAACTCTTAGTTAACAGCTAAGTGCCCAAACCAGCGGGCATTCATCTATCTTTCCCGCCGTTAGCCGAGTAAGGCGGGAAAGCCCCGGCAGACGTTAGTCTGCGTCTTTGGATTTGCAATCCAACGTGTACTCCACTACGGGGCTTGATAGGAAGAGGATTTAAACCTCTATCTACGGGGCTACAACCCGCCACCTAACTTCGGCCATCCTACCTGTGGCAATCACGCGCTGATTCTTCTCTACCAACCACAAAGATATTGGCACCCTCTACCTAGTATTTGGTGCCTGAGCCGGGATAGTTGGGACCGCCCTAAGCCTATTAATCCGAGCTGAGCTAAGCCAGCCGGGGTCCCTCCTCGGCGATGATCAAATTTACAACGTAATTGTTACCGCACATGCCTTTGTTATAATCTTCTTTATAGTGATACCCATCCTTATTGGAGGTTTTGGTAACTGACTAGTTCCGCTAATAATTGGGGCTCCTGATATAGCGTTCCCACGTATAAATAATATAAGCTTCTGACTCCTACCACCCTCCTTCCTTCTACTGTTAGCCTCATCCGGTGTTGAAGCTGGAGCCGGTACGGGATGAACAGTCTACCCACCACTCGCTGGTAACCTGGCCCATGCAGGTGCATCCGTGGACCTAACCATCTTTTCTCTTCATTTGGCAGGTGTGTCATCCATCTTAGGGGCAATTAACTTTATTACAACAACAATTAATATGAAACCCCCAGCTATTTCCCAATATCAAACCCCATTATTTGTATGAGCCGTGTTAGTGACTGCTGTTCTACTCCTGTTATCTTTACCCGTCCTGGCTGCCGGAATTACAATACTTCTAACAGACCGAAATCTTAATACCACATTCTTTGACCCTGCGGGGGAGGGGGATCCCATTCTTTATCAACATTTATTCTGGTTTTTCGGCCACCCGGAGGTCTATATCTTAATTTTACCAGGATTTGGGATTATCTCTCATGTCGTTGCCTATTATTCAGGTAAAAAAGAACCCTTCGGATATATGGGAATAGTATGGGCCATGATGGCCATTGGCCTACTAGGGTTTATTGTCTGAGCCCACCACATGTTTACAGTTGGCATGGATGTGGACACCCGTGCATATTTCACATCTGCAACAATAATTATTGCCATCCCAACAGGCGTTAAAGTTTTCAGCTGATTAGCCACCCTCCATGGAGGTTCTATTAAATGAGAAACACCAATGCTATGAGCTCTTGGATTCATTTTCCTTTTTACAGTAGGAGGCCTAACAGGGATTGTACTAGCCAATTCATCCCTAGATATTGTTTTACACGACACATACTATGTAGTTGCGCACTTCCATTATGTCTTATCAATAGGTGCCGTATTTGCTATTATAGCAGCTTTCGTTCACTGATTTCCACTATTTACAGGGTATACCCTTCATAGTACATGAACTAAAATTCACTTCGGAGTGATATTTATTGGCGTAAATCTTACATTCTTCCCACAACATTTCCTAGGCCTTGCAGGGATACCACGACGATATTCAGACTACCCTGATGCCTACACCCTTTGAAACACCGTATCATCTATTGGGTCCTTAATCTCCCTAGTAGCGGTAATCATGTTCCTCTTTATTTTATGGGAAGCCTTCGCTGCTAAGCGGGAGGTGTCATCCGTAGAATTAACCGCAACAAATGTTGAATGACTTCACGGATGTCCTCCGCCTTATCACACCTTTGAAGAGCCCGCATTTGTACAAGTCCAATCAAATTAACGAGGAAGGGAGGAATTGAACCCCCATATACTGGTTTCAAGCCAGTCACATAGCCACTCTGCCACTTCCTTCTAAGACATTAGTAAACTCGTAAATTACATCACCTTGTCAAGGTGAAATTGTAGGTTAAACTCCTGCATGTCTTGAGCCTCAGGCTTAATGGCACATCCCACACAATTAGGATTCCAAGACGCGGCATCACCCGTTATAGAAGAACTTCTTCACTTCCATGATCATGCTTTAATAATTGTCTTTCTAATTAGTACCTTAGTACTATATATTATTGTTGCAATAGTGTCAACAAAGCTCACAAACAAATATATTTTGGATTCCCAAGAAATTGAAATCGTATGAACCGTGCTACCAGCCGTAATTCTTATCTTAATTGCTCTCCCCTCTCTACGAATTCTTTATCTTATAGATGAGATCAATGACCCCCACCTAACAATTAAAGCCATAGGACATCAATGGTACTGAAGCTACGAGTACACGGACTACGAAAATTTAGGTTTCGACTCATACATAATCCCAACCCAAGATCTTAATCCAGGCCAGTTTCGACTTCTTGAAGCAGACCACCGAATGGTTGTTCCCATAGAGTCCCCCATCCGAGTACTTGTCTCAGCCGAGGACGTATTACATTCCTGAGCTGTCCCCTCCCTTGGTGTAAAAATAGACGCGGTTCCAGGCCGTCTTAACCAAACAGCCTTTATTGCCTCCCGACCCGGCGTATTCTATGGGCAATGCTCTGAGATCTGTGGGGCCAACCATAGCTTTATACCTATTGTAGTGGAGGCAGTTCCACTTGAACACTTCGAGAACTGATCCTCATTAATACTAGAAGACGCCTCACTAGGAAGCTAAATTCGGGTCTCAGCATTGGCCTTTTAAGCCAAAGAATGGTGCCTCCCAACCACCTCTAGTGAAATGCCTCAATTAAACCCTGCCCCTTGATTCGCAATTTTAGTATTCTCATGACTGGTATTTCTTACCATCATCCCCACCAAAGTGATAAGTCACACATCACCTAACGAGCCAGCACATATTGGCTCTGAGGAACATAAAACTGAACCCTGAGACTGACCATGGCAATAAGCTTTTTTGATCAATTTGCAAGCTCCTCCTATTTGGGTATCCCTTTAATTGCTATTGCAATTGCTCTCCCGTGGGTATTATATCCCACTTCCACCTCTCGATGGGTGAATAATCGCCTTATCACAATCCAAGGCTGATTCGTAAATCAATTTACTAGCCAACTTATATTACCTCTGAATTTAGGAGGTCATAAATGAGCACTTCTTATAGCCTCCTTAATAATCTTTTTAATTACCATTAATATGCTTGGACTTTTACCATATACCTTTACCCCTACAACACAATTGTCTCTTAATATAGGATTTGCTGTACCTTTATGACTCGCTACAGTTATTATGAGCATACGTGATCAACCAACAGTAGCCCTTGGACACCTATTACCAGAAGGCACTCCAATCCCTTTAATTCCTGTACTTATTATTATTGAAACAATTAGCCTCTTTATTCGACCCCTAGCCCTCGGCGTCCGATTGACAGCTAATCTTACCGCAGGTCACCTTCTTATCCAACTGATCGCCACCGCTGTGTTTGTCCTTCTCCCCCTAATACCTACGGTAGCAATTCTTACAGCTGCCGTCTTATTTCTCCTCACATTATTAGAAGTTGCAGTAGCAATAATCCAAGCCTATGTATTTGTACTCCTTCTAAGTTTATATCTCCAAGAGAACGTTTAATGGCCCACCAAGCACACGCATATCATATGGTTGATCCAAGCCCATGACCCCTAACCGGCGCAATCGGAGCATTATTAATAACATCCGGCTTAGCGATCTGGTTCCATTTCCACTCCACCACACTTATAACCCTTGGACTAATACTTTTACTTCTAACAATATATCAGTGATGACGAGACATCATCCGAGAGGGAACATTTCAAGGGCACCACACACCCCCCGTACAAAAAGGCCTACGATATGGTATAATTCTATTTATTACATCTGAAGTATTCTTCTTTCTAGGATTTTTCTGAGCTTTCTACCATTCAAGTCTAGCACCTACCCCTGAGCTAGGGGGGTGTTGACCACCAACAGGCCTTACTACCTTAGACCCATTTGAAGTTCCATTATTAAATACAGCCGTCCTTTTAGCATCCGGAGTTACAGTAACGTGAGCTCACCATAGCTTGATAGAGGGTGATCGTAAACAAGCCATCCAATCCCTGACATTAACGATTCTACTAGGACTTTACTTTACCGCCTTACAGGCCATGGAGTATTATGAAGCACCCTTTACAATTGCGGATGGAGTTTATGGCTCAACATTCTTTGTAGCCACAGGATTCCATGGGCTGCACGTTATTATTGGCTCTTCATTTTTGGCCGTTTGTTTACTTCGCCAAGTCCAATACCACTTTACATCCGAACATCACTTCGGCTTTGAAGCTGCCGCCTGGTACTGACACTTTGTGGACGTAGTATGATTATTCCTCTACGTATCAATTTACTGATGAGGCTCATATCTTTCTAGTATTTAATGCTAGTACGAGTGACTTCCAATCACCCAGTCTTGGTTGAACCCCAAGGAAAGATAATGAACTTAGTTATTACGATTTTAACTATTACAATGGCCCTCTCTCTTGTATTAGCAACCGTATCTTTCTGATTGCCCCAAATAAATCCCGATGCAGAGAAACTCTCACCATACGAATGCGGCTTTGACCCCCTCGGATCAGCTCGCCTTCCATTCTCTTTGCGGTTTTTTCTAATCGCTATCTTATTTTTACTATTTGATCTAGAGATTGCACTTCTACTTCCGCTGCCCTGAGGGGATCAACTTCATGACCCCACCAGCACCTTCTTTTGAGCTACAGCAGTCTTAGTTTTACTTACCCTCGGACTAATTTACGAATGAACTCAAGGAGGCTTAGAATGGGCAGAATAGAGGATTAGTCCAATGTAAGACCTCTGATTTCGACTCAGAAAATTATGGTTTAAATCCATAACCCACTTATGACACCCGTACACTTCAGCTTTACCTCAGCTTTTATATTAGGCCTAATAGGTCTAGCATTTCATCGCACTCACCTATTCTCTGCACTGCTTTGTTTAGAAGGGATGATATTATCCTTGTTTATTGCACTGGCCCTATGGGCCATACAATTCGAGTCAACCATATTTTCTGCAGCCCCTATACTACTGCTAGCCTTCTCTGCCTGCGAGGCCAGTGCAGGCCTAGCCCTTTTAGTTGCCACAGCCCGCACCCACGGGACTGACCGACTACAAAATCTTAATTTATTACAATGCTAAAAGTACTGATACCAACACTTATGCTATTCCCAACAATTTGATTGTCATCACCCAAATGATTATGACCTACAGCAACTGCTCAAAGCCTATTAATTGCATTTATTAGCCTTACCTGATTAAAATGAACATCAGAAACCGGGTGATCGACCTCTAATATATATCTAGCCACAGACCCATTATCCACCCCCCTCTTAGTCCTTACATGCTGACTCCTTCCATTAATAATTCTGGCCAGCCAGAATCATATTTACCCCGAGCCAGTTGCTCGACAGCGCCTATATATTACACTTTTAGCCTCCCTACAGACTTTCCTAATTATAGCATTTGGGGCCACAGAGATTATCATATTTTATATTATATTCGAAGCCACCCTCATCCCCACGCTTATTATTATTACCCGATGAGGGAATCAAACCGAACGCTTAAACGCCGGAACCTATTTTTTATTTTATACCTTAGCGGGCTCACTACCACTTTTAGTTGCCCTCCTTTTACTTCAACAAACAACAGGGACATTATCTATATTAATTTTACAGTATTCTCAACCACTTACACTTAATTCCTGAGGTCATAGTATCTGATGGGCTGGATGTCTAATTGCATTTTTAGTAAAAATACCACTTTATGGCGTACACCTTTGATTACCGAAAGCCCATGTTGAAGCACCAGTAGCAGGCTCTATAGTTTTGGCAGCGGTTCTGCTTAAGTTGGGGGGCTACGGAATAATACGTATAATAGTTATGTTAGACCCGCTCTCAAAAGAGCTTGCCTACCCCTTCATTATTTTGGCCTTATGAGGCATTTTAATGACTGGCTCAATTTGTTTACGACAAACAGACCTCAAATCGCTCATTGCCTATTCATCTGTAAGCCACATAGGCCTAGTAGCAGGGGGTATCCTTATCCAAACCCCCTGAGGATTCACGGGCGCAATCATTTTAATAATTGCCCACGGCTTGGTGTCTTCCGCATTATTTTGCCTGGCCAATACTGCATATGAACGAACCCATAGCCGAACTATAATACTGGCTCGAGGCCTCCAAATAATTTTTCCATTAACTGCAGTTTGATGATTTGTTGCCAACTTAGCAAATCTAGCACTACCGCCTCTCCCAAATCTCATGGGGGAAATCATGATCATTACTACCCTATTTAACTGGTCTCCCTGAACTATTATATTAACAGGACTAGGAACACTAATTACAGCGGCTTACTCTTTATATTTATTCCTTATAACTCAACGGGGCCCAGCACCAAATCACATCAAAGGACTTTCACCATTTCACACTCGAGAACATTTGCTGATGGTACTTCACCTTCTGCCCGTAATTCTACTGGTAGTAAAGCCTGAGCTTATGTGGGGCTGATGCCACTAGTAAGTATAGTTTAATTTAAGATACTAGATTGTGATTCTAAAGATAGGGGTTAAAATCCCCTTACTCACCGAGGAGGGCCATGAGGCAGTAAGTACTGCTAATTCTTACACCCATGGTTAAACTCCATGGCCTCCTTACGCTTCTAAAGGATAATAGCTCATCCATTGGTCTTAGGAACCAAAAACTCTTGGTGCAAATCCAAGTGGAAGCTATGCACCCAACAACCCTAATCTTATCATCCTCACTGATTTTAGTTATTACAATTCTTATTTACCCCCTCTTAACAACACTCAGCCCTTCCCGTAAAACCTCCAATTGAGCCACAACCCATGTCAAAACTGCCGTCAGCACTTCATTTTTTGTTAGCCTTTTACCACTGATTCTGTTCCTAGATCAACTGATTCTGTTCCTAGATCAAGGAGCCGAAACTATCGTTACTAACTGACACTGGATAAACACGGCCATTTTTGATATTAATATTAGCTTTAAATTTGATCATTATTCACTGATTTTTACACCTATTGCCCTCTATGTAACCTGGTCTATCCTTGAATTTGCATCCTGGTATATACACTCGGACCCTAACATAGAGCGATTCTTCAAATATTTACTTCTGTTTTTGGTGGCCATGGTCATTCTCGTAACTGCCAATAACCTTTTTCAGCTTTTTATTGGTTGAGAGGGAGTTGGCATTATGTCCTTTCTACTAATTGGCTGGTGATATGGACGAGCCGATGCAAATACAGCTGCCCTTCAGGCAGTCTTATATAACCGTGTTGGAGACATTGGGCTTATTATGAGTATGGCATGAATTGCAGTTAATCTAAACTCATGGGAAATTCAGCAAGTCTTCTTTTTATCAAAAACCTTTGATATAACACTTCCCCTTATTGGGTTAATCTTAGCAGCAACTGGCAAATCAGCCCAGTTTGGCCTGCACCCATGGCTGCCCTCTGCCATGGAGGGCCCTACACCAGTATCTGCCCTACTTCACTCCAGCACTATAGTTGTTGCTGGTATCTTTTTACTTATCCGACTTCACCCTATCATGGAGAATAATAACCTGGCGCTGACAACCTGCCTATGCTTGGGAGCATTAACTACTGTATTTACAGCCGCCTGCGCCCTCACACAAAATGACATCAAAAAGATTGTAGCATTTTCTACATCCAGCCAGCTGGGCCTTATAATAGTCACCATTGGCCTTAATCAGCCTCAATTAGCATTTCTACACATTTGCACTCACGCATTCTTTAAGGCCATATTATTCTTATGTTCGGGGTCTATTATTCACAGTCTTAATGATGAGCAGGATATTCGAAAGATAGGAGGCCTACACAGCCTACTACCCTTCACCTCAACTTGCCTAACTATTGGCAGCCTAGCCCTAACCGGGACACCCTTTCTGGCAGGCTTCTTCTCTAAAGATGCCATTATTGAAGCACTAAATACCTCTTACCTAAACGCCTGAGCCCTCACCCTAACCCTGATCGCCACGTCCTTTACAGCTGTTTATAGCTTCCGAGTAGTTTTTTTCGTTACCATGGGCACCCCTCGATTCCTCTCATTATCCCCTATTAACGAAAACAACTTGTCAGTAATTAATCCTATTAAACGACTTGCCTGAGGCAGTATCGTTGCAGGGCTCATTATTACATCAAACTTCCTTGTTTTAAAAACTCCTACCATAACCATGCCCTTTATCTTAAAAATGGCTGCCCTTGCAGTGACAATTACTGGCTTATTAACAGCTATTGAGTTAGCTGGGTTAACTAGTAAACAATTTAAGACTAGCCCCACTACTTCTCCCCACCACTTCTCCAATATATTAGGTTATTTCCCAGCAATTATTCATCGGCTGGTTCCTAAGCTGAACCTAGTCTTAGGGCAATCTATTGCAACACAGTTAGTGGACCAAACCTGGTTTGAGACCGTGGGCCCAAAAGGATTGTCTTATGCACAAGTAAAGATGGCCAAAACTATCAGTGACACTCAGCGCGGCATAATTAAGACCTATCTGACTATCTTTTTATTGTCAATAACTCTTGCCGTACTATTAACAGCTATTTAGACTGCCCGAAGGGTCCCCCGGCCCAAGCCCCGAGTTAATTCCAACACCACAAACAAGGTCAACAAAAGTACTCACGCACTAATAATTAGTAAGCCACCTCCGGATGAGTATATTATGGCCACCCCACTGATGTCCCCTCGTAGTATTGAAAATTCCTTTAAACCATCGATCACAACTCAAGACCCCTCATATCAGGTCTCCCAGAGTAAGCCAACCACCACTCCAACCCCCAACAAGTAAATTAAGACATATCCAATTACAGAACGATCCCCTCACGTCTCAGGGAAGGGCTCAGCGGCTAAAGCCGCTGAGTAAGCGAACACCACAAGCATCCCACCTAAATAAATTAAAAACAGAACTAAGGATAAAAAAGACCCTCCGTGCCCAGCAAGTACCCCACACCCTACCCCAGCCGCCACTACTAAGCCAAAGGCAGCAAAGTAAGGGGCAGGGTTAGAAGCTACAGCGACTAACCCTACAATTAAAGCCATCAACAGTAATGATACAAGATAAGTCATAATTTTTACTTGGATTTTAACCAAGACCAGTGACTTGAAGAACCACCGTTGTTATTCAACTATAAAAACCCTTAATGGCAAGCCTACGGAAAACCCACCCCCTTATTAAAATCGCCAACAATGCACTAGTTGACTTACCAGCCCCCTCCAACATTTCAGTGTGATGGAATTTTGGATCCCTTCTAGGATTATGCCTAGCCACACAAATCCTTACAGGATTATTCCTAGCTATACATTATACATCTGACATCTCTACAGCTTTCTCCTCAGTCGCACATATCTGCCGTGACGTTAATTATGGCTGACTAATCCGAAACATGCACGCCAACGGAGCATCATTCTTTTTCATCTGCCTCTATATACACATTGCCCGCGGATTGTATTACGGATCCTACTTATATAAGGAAACCTGAAACATCGGTGTTGTCCTTTTTTTATTAGTAATGATAACGGCCTTCGTAGGCTATGTATTACCATGAGGACAAATATCATTCTGAGGTGCCACAGTTATTACCAACTTGCTATCAGCAGTACCTTATGTAGGTGACATCTTAGTGCAATGAATTTGAGGTGGGTTTTCGGTAGATAACGCAACCTTAACACGGTTCTTCGCGTTCCATTTCCTATTTCCGTTTGTTATTGCTGCAGCCATTGTTCTACATCTGCTGTTCCTACACGAAACAGGCTCAAATAACCCAGCCGGCCTAAACTCAGACGCGGACAAAATCTCATTTCACCCTTACTTTTCGTATAAAGACCTACTCGGGTTCGTGGTCATGCTCCTAGCCCTTACATCTTTAGCCCTATTCTCCCCCAACCTATTGGGGGATCCAGAAAACTTCACCCCTGCCAACCCCCTAGTCACCCCTCCCCATATTAAGCCCGAGTGGTATTTCCTCTTCGCCTATGCCATCCTACGATCTATCCCAAATAAACTGGGCGGGGTCTTAGCCCTTCTATTCTCCATCCTAGTCCTACTGGTCGTACCAATTCTCCATACATCTAAGCAGCGTGGCCTAACCTTCCGACCCTTCACCCAGTTCCTCTTTTGAACACTCGTCGCAGACATGGCCATCCTGACATGAATTGGGGGGATACCAGTTGAGCACCCTTTTATTATCATCGGACAAGTTGCGTCCGTCCTATACTTTGCACTATTCCTAATCCTAATGCCTCTAGCAGGCTGGCTAGAGAATAAAGCAATGGAATGAGCTTGCCTTAGTAGCTTAGCTTAAAGCATCGGTCTTGTAATCCGAAGATCGGAGGTTAAAATCCTCCCTAACGCCAGAAAAAAGAGATTTTAACTCTCACCCCTGGCTCCCAAAGCCAGAATTCTAAATTAAACTATTTTCTGGTCTATATGGTGTAGTACATATTATGCATAATATTACATTAATGCATGTGTACATTAATGTATTATAACCATTAAATTATTTTAACCATAAAGCAGGTACTAAAAATGTAGGTATACATAAAGCATATATTTATTCATCACCAACCGAATTCATCTAAACCGGGCCAGTGCCTGGCCTACCTAACTGTCGTCCTCCTAATTTTATTCTGAACGGCCACAACATACATTTCCTGAGTAATTATTAATGTAGTAAGAAACCACCAACCAGTTTATATAATTGCATATAGTTAATGATAGAACCAGGGACACCACTGAAAATAAGGTATATTATTAATTATTCCTTGCATCTGGCTTCTCTTTCACGAACATGGCATGTGTAACCCACCCTAGAGATCTATACTTGCATCCGGTTACTTGAGTAGTTCATACATTCAATAACCCCACATGCTTCGCGTTCTTTTATATGCATAGGTTCTTTTTTAAGTCTGCTTTTCACTCACATTTCAGAGTGCACCCTAAAATGTTAAATTAAGGTTGAACATTTTTACTTGATTGTGAGTATAATTATGAATGATATTATACATAATTTAAGAATTACATATGTTTATCTCAAGTGCATAATACATCCTTATCTAACACAGACTTATACTATATGCCCCCTTTTGGTTTTCGCGCGTTAAACCCCCCTACCCCCTACGCTCGGCAAATCCTGTTATTCTTGTCAAACCCCTAAACCAAGTAAAGCTCGACCAAGCGCATCAGAGTTAACGAATTTTGATAAAATTAACTCATGTCATTACGTATTATATATAACATATAAATAAATAACATCACATTTTTATGCTCAAAAATAACCTAAAAGTAACGATTGAGAATTTATAATTAAATCTCAATACTAATATTTCCAATGAAAATTAA